AGCTCAACATATACGTATGTCTGTTTTCAAAGCACGAAGAGTAATTGATCAGATTCGCGGACGTTCTTATGAGGAAACACTCATGATACTGGAACTAATGCCTTATTGTGCATCTTATCCAATTTTAAAATTAGTTTATTCTGCAGCAGCAAATGCTAGTAAGAATATGGGTTTAAATGAAGCTAATTTATTTATTAGTAAAGCTGAAGTCAATAGAGGTGCTATTGTGAAAAAGTTAAAACCCCGGGCTCGAGGGCGTAGTTATCTGATAAAAAAAACCACTTGTCATATAAAGATTTTTTTAAAAGAAAAATCTAAAATTTAGATTCCTATTTAGGAAAAAATGGATGGAAAAATAAAAATAATAGAAAAATATGGGACAAAAAATAAATCCACTTGGTTTCAGACTTGGAACAACTCAAAGTCATCATTCTTTTTGGTTTGCAAAACCAAAGAATTTTTCCATGGGTCTACAAGAAGATGAAAGAATACGGAATTGTATTAAGGACTATGTAAAAAAAAATAAGAAAATATCCTCAGGTTTCGAAGGAATTGCCCATATAGGAATTAAAAAAAGAATAGATTTGATTCAGGTCATAATCTATATTGGATTTCCCAATTTATTAATAGAAGGACGAACACGAGGAGTTGAAGAATTACAAATGAATGTACAAAAAGAGTTTCATTCTGTAAACCGGAGACTCAACATTGCTATCACAAGAATTGAAAAGCCTTATGGACAACCTAATATTCTTGCAGAATATATAGCTTTACAATTAAAAAATAGAGTCTCATTTCGAAAGGCAATGAAAAAAGCTATTGAATTAACTGAACAAACGGGTACAAAAGGAATTCAAGTGCAAATTGCAGGGCGTATCGACGGAAAAGAGATTGCACGTGTCGAATGGATCAGAGAAGGCAGGGTCCCTTTACAAACAATTCGCGCTAAAATTGATCACTGTTCCCATACAATTCGAACTATCTATGGAGTCTTAGGCATCAAAATTTGGATATTTGTAAACCAAGAATAAGAAAACAAGAATAATGGACCTTTCTTTATCTCGCCATTCTGCTCATCGATAGAAAGAATTTAGAAACTCTTTTCTTCTTTTTCTTGATTAAAGAACAATTCTAATTCTATAAGGTTAAATAAAAATTTGATTTATCCTTTATTTAATTGATATTTTAGTATAATTGCCATGCTCAGTGTGTGACTCGTTAATTTTTTCTTTAGATCTTTAGAGTAGATTAAAAAAAAATAGGCTTACCCCACTATAAACTTAGTAACTATCAAAACTAAAGAAACTCAAAATTAATAACCAACTTATTGCTTCGTATTGTGAAGATCCCAAGAAACAGTCACTATATGACTGAATCGATCATATAGTTGTAGCAACTGAAATTCTTTTCATAAAGAAGAAATTGAAATCTAATTATGAATTGTGAAAAAAAAAAGGGGGATGTGGAAAAAAGGAAGGATGATAGAAAGAGAGAATAAAGATTTCAATGATATATGATTCTCATATGTATGGTTTATGAAAAATTATCCGATAAAAAAGGCAGTGTTATCAAGCATAAACATCAATATACAATGACAATAGAATAAGAAATATACAAAAAAGAAAAAATAGAAATATAGAAGAAAATAGAATCTATTTAATATATTAGAATAATACATTAGAATCTATAATAAAATAAATTCAATTAAAAATTGAAAAAATAATCTAAATAATCTAATCAATATGGATAATATAGTCTATTATATATGTAATAAGATTCTAATAAGATAGAAAAATAAATCAGAAAAATCAGTGAATAGAGCTTCGGGTTAATAAAAACTGAGGAGATTGACTCGGAAACAAATAACAGATTTTGTCGAGAGCTCCATTGCAGAGTTCAGGCCTAAGCATTAATATAGAAGCTATGGGAACGATGGAACCTGTGATTACATAGGATTTTCTTGAAAACGAATCAATCCTAATGATTCATTGGGTAGGATGGCGGAATGAACCAAGAAAAAATGTATTTATTCTGAATAGTCATGAATTGACCCTACAAATGAAGGAAGAAAGAGTCAATATTCGCCCGCGAAACCTTTCCTTATTTCATTTCATAATTTCATTTATTGGATGAATATTGGCGTGATTCAATAGAGGTAAAGTAAAATACTTTAGAAATCTTGATACTTGATAAAAGAAAGAAGCATTATATATAAACAAACACGCCTAATTCTATTAATTATGTATTCTATATACAGAGTTACCTATGTAACAAATTCAAGATAAAAAAAAATATGTAAGATTATTGAATCATTTCATTCGTGAGGAGCTGGATGAGAAGAAACTCTCATGTCCGGCTCTGCAGTAGAGATGGAATTCAGAAACAACCATCAACTATAACCCCAAAAGAACCAGATTTCGTAAACAACATAGAGGTAGAATGAAGGGAATATCTTGCCGAGGCAATCTTATTTGTTTTGGCAGATATGCTCTTCAGGCACTTGAACCTGCTTGGATAACAGCTAGACAAATAGAAGCAGGGCGAAGAGCAATGACACGATATGCGCGTCGTGGTGGAAAGATATGGTTACGTATTTTTCCCGACAAACCTGTTACTGTAAGACCTACAGAAACACGTATGGGTTCGGGCAAGGGATCCCCCGAATATTGGGTATCCGTTGTTAAACCGGGCCGAATACTTTATGAAATAAGTGGAGTATCAGAAACTGTAGCCAAAGCAGCTATGCAAATAGCTGCATGCAAAATGCCTATACGAACTCGATTTGTTATTTCAGGATAGGTAAACAAAAATAAAATAAGAAGAAGTATTGAGACTGAAAAAAAAACCACGGATTTATTTATCTCTGGACAGACAATATTTCTTTTTTCCATTATCCCTTGCATTGAAATAGGATATTTCAATAAAAATGATATGATTCAACTTCAGACCCTTTTGAATGTAGCGGATAACAGTGGAGCTCAAGAATTGATGTGTATTCGAATCATAGGAACTGGTAATCACCGATATGCTCATATTGGCGATGTTATTGTTGCTGTAATCAAAGAAGCAGTGCCCAACATGCCTCTAGAAAGATCAGAAATAATTAGAGCTGTGATTGTACGCACGTGTAAAGAACTCAAACGTGCCAACGGCATGATAATACGATATGATGACAATGCAGCGGTTATCATTGATCAAGAAGGAAATCCAAAAGGAACTCGAATTTTTGGTGCGATTGCTCGGGAATTGCGACAGTTGAATTTTACTAAAATAGTTTCATTAGCACCTGAAGTCTTGTAGATGAAAATAGGATATATCCTATCTATATATAGAATATAGAATATTCAAATATCTAAAAGAGATCTAATTAATAGATTGTATCTCATGCATATACTTTAAATTTCTAAGAATTTTTTAGAATTGAATAATTGAAAAAAAAAAAAAATCAAACAAAAAAGAAGCATGTTGATTATCTAAAAATTAGGAGGCACCAATAACTATAGTTCGTCATGGGTAGGGACATTATTGCCGATATAATAACTTCTATAAGAAATGCTGACATAGATCAAAAGAGAAGAGTTCAAATAGTATCTACTAATATAACTAAAAACATTGTGAAAATACTTTTACGAGAAGGTTTTATTGAAAACGTTCGAAAACATCAAGAAAGTCAAAAAAATTTCTTGGTTTCAACCTTACGACATAGAAAGACTAGGAAAGGGAATAAAATAATTTTAAAGCGTATCAGCCGACCCGGTCTACGAATCTATTCCAAATATCAACGAATTCCTAAGATTTTAGGTGGAATGGGAATTGTAATTCTTTCTACTTCTCGAGGTATAATGACAGATCAAGAAGCTCGACTAGAAAAAATTGGAGGAGAAATTTTGTGTTATATATGGTGATTCTCCTGAAGTACCCTAAATTTTCTCTCGAACTTACTATTTGTAAAATAGAGAGGAAAAGTGAATTATAGAACTCTTCCTCTATTAATTAATAATTAAAGGGGGTTCCCTGGAATGAAAGAACAAAAATTAATTAATGAGGGTTTAATTACTGAATCACTTCCCAACGGTATGTTCCGAGTTCGATTAGATAATGAAGATCTAATTCTAGGTTATATTTCAGGGAGAATCCGACGCAGTTTTATACGTATACTACCCGGAGATAGAGTCAAAATAGAAATGAGTCGTTATGATTCAACCAGGGGACGTATAATTTATAGACTTCGCAAAAAAGATTCGAACGATTAGATCATTCTTTTAAACATCCTTTTCGTAGGGATATTCTTCGAAGTTAAAAAATGCAATAAACTTATTTTTGTTTACAAAAAAAAAGAGATTCAGAATGAAAGTAAGGAATGATAAATATGAAAATAAGGGCTTCTGTTCGTAAAATTTGTGAAAAATGTCGCTTGATTCGTAGGCGGGGTCGAATTAGAGTCATTTGTTCCAATCCGAGACATAAACAAAGACAGGGGTAATCCTTCTCAAGTTCTAAATCAAGAACTTTTTCAAAGAAAAACCCATGTACATGTAAAAAGAAAGAATAAAGTATTCGTTTTCATATGAATTTTCATATGAAATGGATATACCCGTATCTTTCTGTAAATTTTTGATTCTTCTTTTTTTTATTTTATTCTTATGAATCTTATGAATAGGATCTAATAAAATATGACAAAACCTATAGCAAAAATTGGTTTACGTAAGAATGCACGTATTGGTTCAAATAAGAATGAACGTAGAATACCAAAAGGAGTTATTCATGTTCAAGCGAGTTTCAATAATACTATTGTAACTGTTACAGACGTACGAGGTCGGGTGGTTTCTTGGGCTTCCGCAGGTACTTCTGGATTCAGAGGCACAAGAAAAGGAACACCCTATGCTGCTCAAGCCGCAGCATTTAATGCTATTCGTACATTAGTTGATCAGGGTATGCAACGAGCAGAAGTTATGATAAAGGGTCCAGGTCTCGGAAGAGATGCGGCATTACGAGCCATTCGTAGAAATGGGATGCTCTTAAGTTTCGTACGTGATGTAACACCCATGCCGCATAATGGATGTCGCCCCCCTAAAAAAAGACGTGTGTAAAAATAAGTTTCAAGAGAAAGAAATGATTCAATGATCTGATCCAATAATCATAAATAAAAGAAAAATAATAGTATGGTTCGAGAAGAAGTAGCAGGATCCACTCGAACACTACAGTGGAAATGTGTTGAATCAAGAGTAGACAGCAAGCGTCTTTATTATGGTCGTTTCGTTCTGTCTCCGCTTATGAAAGGCCAAGCCGATACAATAGGTATTGCCATGCGAAGGGCTTTACTTGGAGAAATAGAAGGAACATGTATCACACGTGCAACATCTGAAAATGTGCTGCATGAATATTCTACGATAGCAGGTATTGAAGAATCAGTACATGAGATTTTAATAAATTTGAAAGAGATTGTATTGAGAAGTAATCTCTATGGAGTTAGGGACGCATCCATTTGTGTCAGGGGTCCCAAAGATATAACAGCTCAAGATATCATCTCACCACCTTCTGTAAAAATAGTTGACACGACACAGCATATAGCTAACTTGACAGAACCAATCGATTTGTTTATTCAATTACAAATCAAGAGAGATCGCGGATATTGTATGAAATCCACAAATGACTCTCACGATGGAAGTTATCCTATAGATATTGTATCTATGCCTGTTCGAAATGCGAATCATAGTATTCATTCTTATGGAACTGGGAATGAAAAACAAGAGATACTCTTTCTAGAAATATGGACGAATGGAAGTTTAACTCCTAAAGAAGCACTTTATGAAGCTTCTCGTAATTTGATTGATTTATTGATTCCTTTTCTACATGCAGAAGAAGAGGACATGAATTTTGAGGAAAGTGAAAACAGATGGAATCTACCCCTTTTTTCCTTTCAAGACAGATTCACAAATTTCAAAAAAAACAAAAAAAGAATTCCATTGACATGTATTTTTATTGACCAATCAGAATTGTCTTCCAGGACCTATAATTGTCTCAAAAGGTCCAATATACATACATTATTGGACCTTTTGAGTCACAGTCAAGAAGATCTTATGAAAATGGAATATTTTCGCATAGAAGATGTAAAACAGATATTGGGCACTCTACAGAAGAACTTTGCAATCAATTTACCTAAGAAAAAGTTTTCATTTTAAATTCATTGGAATTCTTTCATTTTTTAGTTTTTATAAAGAAAAAAGAAGAGAATCAATTTTGAATCTCCGACACGATCCATATATTTGCAGAATAGATCATAATAAGATTGATGTATCTAAAGAAGATCCCCTTCTGGATCTTCCTTAGATACCTATGTCGTGGTATTTCACGGTTTAATCAATTTGAAAAAGACCTAAAGTTAGGGATTTCTCAATAGGTAAAGTTGCTCCAATACCTAACCAAAGAGCTACTGCGGTACCGATCAAAAAAACTGTTGTAGCTACTGGACGACGAAATGGATTTTGGAATTTATTGACATTCTCCAAAAAGGGTACTGTCACTAATCCTATTGGTACTGAAACCATTAAAAGAACACCCAATAACTTATTGGGCACTGTGCGAAGTATTTGAAATACGGGAAAGAAGTACCATTCGGGTAATATTTCCAACGGAGTTGCAAACGGATCCGCCGGTTCACCGATCATTGACGGCTCTAGAACTGCTAAGCCCACATTACATGCAATAGTGCCTAGAATTACTACTGGAAAGATATATAAAAGATCATTGGGCCATGCAGGTTCTCCATAATAATTATGTCCCATCCCTTTAGCCAATTTAGCTCTTAATACAGGATCATTCAAATCAGGTTTCTTTGTTATTTGGATAGGTGAATTTTTATGGATCCATCCCCCAAAGGAACCGGACATGATAATTTTTTATCATCCGGCTCGAGCAAGAATCAAAAGAATCACAGAAATAGATAAATAGATTCATAGAACATAAATAGGTCCATAGAAGATCTAGATTTCATACATATCTACATATACATATCTACATATATAATGTAGAATGACTCTATGTAAGAAAAGATTTATCAAATTAAATTCCATTTCCCCGAGTTTCAACGATTCATTATTCATTGTAAAGAATTCAGTTCTGGCAACAAGGAAATGCTCAATATCCAAGTCGGCTTACAAATCCGATTATGATCAAGTGCTTTTTGGATTGTCTCATGTCTTTTGGTTGGTATTTATCCCCACAACATCTCGATTGTATTACATATACAAAATACAAAAATACAAAGTTTTTACTTGTTACTAATAAAGTCTAGCCTCTGTTCTTCTTTAGATCCCTTATTTAACTCCGATAGTATCATAGATCAGGGTCGATGCAGAGGAAATGAATGCATCTATATACTATAAAAAACTTACTAAGATTACTAGCAAATTAATACGAAATACTAAGACTATCAATTAATTAGAAGAAAATTACTAAAAAAAAAAGAAAAATGAAACAAAGTGAATAAATAGAACATTGGATCATTCCACATCACTTATTCTAGGGATCTTACGGAGCCTGTTCATGCATAACATGATTCGGGTATGATCATAGAAAATATTCTCCTCAAGCGAACCGGCCTATCCTATGCTACATAAAAGGACTTACATGATGGTTGGATGCGGAGACACATTGGGTTGTGAATTCCAACGTGGCGGATCAAATAATATATCTGCACAGACCAATCAATAGTTCAAGTCACACACTCCCATAATCCATCCTATCCTCTTTTAGAAAAATATACTTCAACTATTCGATTCGTACCAAAGAAAAAATACTTCAGAGTTGAATAGAAGTATCCAAATAACATGCCTTATTTTTCAATAATACATAGTTGCAGCAATGAAAGACTCTTGTTCCTCCCGGATATGATAAATTAGAAATATCTATGATCTGCCTTCTCTATTCTCTATAAAGGACCCGAAATACCTTGCTTACGTATCATTGGAAAGTGCATTAACATAAATACGGAAGTAAGAAGAGGCAATACAAAAGTATGTAAACTATAAAAACGAGTCAAAGTGGACTGGCCCACACTAGCACTTCCACGTAATAATTCTACCAAAGGTGATCCTATTATAGGAATAGCTTCCGGCACGCCTGTTACAATTTTGACTGCCCAATAGCCAATTTGGTCCCGAGGTAAGGAATAACCAGTTACGCCAAAAGATGCGGTCAATACAGCCAGAATCACCCCTGTAACCCAAGTTAATTCGCGGGGTTTTTTAAAACCACCCGTAAGATACACACGAAATACGTGTAAGATCATCATTAGAACCATCATACTTGCTGACCATCGATGAACTGATCGAATTAACCAACCAAAGTTGGCCTCAGTCATTATGTATTGAACAGAGGAAAAAGCCTCTGTAACAGTTGGACGATAGTAAAAGGTCATAGCAAAACCCGTAGCTACTTGTACTAAAAAACAAGTAAGCGTAATCCCCCCTAGACAATAAAATATGTTGACATGAGGAGGAACATATTTACTAGTTATATCATCTGCAATCGCTTGAATCTCGAGACGTTCCTCGAACCAATCATATACTTTATTGAGATAGGTAACCCAAGAAAGACTCCCCCTCTGAGAGCCGTATATGAGAATTTCATCTCGTACGGCTCAAGCCGAAACACACAAATACTGGTTTCAACGGATATGAAATAGAGAGTTTCAAACTTCTTGTGGCTTAACCGCTTGACTCGATTTTACCCAAAGATACGAAGTAATAAAAATCCGGAATCTCTTCTTTGTGATGATAATGCCAAGAAATACAATCTCAAGTTGGCTCATTATCTTTCTTTGTGTTAATCGTGATAGGCCTCTTGAATCTTCTCTTCCCTATCTTTTTTTTTTTTATAGGGATTCTCTTGTTGAGACCCTATGAATTAATTGAAACCTCAGATTCATACTAGAACCACGATGATTTAAGAAAACCAAAGCTAAACTTCTAAACTCAAAAGGTTTCTGAGTAAAAACCATTTGATAATCACTTCTTCAATGAATGTAAGAACTAAAGAAAATATAGAGAAAGAGGTTTCTTTCGGAAGTATGAAGAAAAAAATTGTTTGATTTAGAAAAGACCTATTTCCCTTTTTTTTTTCATCCGGTTGCGAGGTCTGAATAATAGATATGAATCATAGTTCAAATATTTCTTTTCTTGATCTATTCTATATAGTCCGTGCTCCAGAGACTAGAATAAATATCTGACGAGGTAGAATCATCTTGATAGAGATGACAGGTCCATTCTCTGTATTATAAATAGGATCAATTATAACAAGTCACACGCTCATATTCCGGAAATGAAATATCGAAACAAATAAATTTCACGATCGAACTACCAGAATGGTCTATAAATCCAAGTCTTAGGTAATCTTAAGTTTAAGTATGAAATATTTTAAGCATTAAAAACCATTAAGTAAATCTAAGTAAAATAATCTTTTTTGATTGAAAAACTAGGATTTCCTAGTTTTTATCAACTAATTCATTAAAATTCCATCCAGTAAAACAGATGAATTATAAATTTCTAAAATAATAGATAGAAATATTGCAAATAGAGCCATTGCAACTCCCATAAGTGGTGTAGTCCCCCACCCTGGAGCTACTTTTCCATATTCCGAATTCAATGGTTTCAATAAACTCCCTATGCCAGTTTGTCTTGGTCCAGATCTAGAACTACTCTCAACGGTTTTTGTAGCCATAAATCCTCTTTCATCATGGGTTGAAATCTGTTGACTTTGTATACCATTCCGTTGTAGTTGTAAATAAACGACATTATTGTGATCCTTTGTGATCTTTAAATTATCGAAAAAATGGAAACAGCAACCCTAGTCGCCATCTCCATATCCGGTTTACTTGTAAGCTTTACTGGGTATGCCTTATATACCGCTTTTGGGCAACCCTCTCAAAAATTAAGAGATCCCTTCGAAGAACATGGGGACTAGTTGAAGTAATGAGCCCCCAATATGAATATGGGGGCTCATTACTTCAATGGAAATAATGAAAAATAATTTCATTTTTTAGTTGGAACTTTAGGCGGTTCTCGAAAAAAGATAGCGAAAAAAATTATTCCTAAAGTAGAAACTAAAAGGAATGTATAAACCAATGCTTCCATAGATTCGATCGTGGTTTACAATTATAGCTTCCACACCTATTCATTTTGGATCATTTACTAAAGAAATTCTCAATTGAGATTTACAATTTCTTAGATTTATTATATCTACTATATATATATATAGTAGATATACATACTATATAGATTCTATATAGATAGAGTCATATCTTATTACTATTAGATTCTATTTCTTCTATATTTAGATATTAGTATATTATATTAATATCTAAATAGAAATACTAAATAATCAACTAATTTTAGAAATAAAATAATTTTATAAAGAATTCATATAGAAAAGAGAAATATTGAATATGAAATAGATAATAGATTCAATTCATTATAGAAATTAACAAATTAGAAATACTAAATAACTAAATACTCTATATTCTATATATATATCTAAACTTATATACTCTAAATACTAGACGAAAATAAAAAAGAAATAGAGGCAAAAGATGGCAAAGAAATTTTGTATCAGACTACTTGTCTCCTTGTAGTTGGATCTCCAAGTTTTTGGAATGTTCCAAATTCCACTTGAGCATCCAAATCTGGATCAATACCAGCGAAAACATCTCTGAACAAGGTTCTGGCACCGTGCCAAATGTGTCCGAAAAAGAAGAGCAAAGCAAACGTAGCATGCCCAAAAGTGAACCAACTCCTTGGACTGCTACGAAAAACACCATCGGATTTCAAAGTAGCCCGGTCTAATTCAAAAATTTCACCTAATTGGGCACGTCTAGCATATTTTTTCACAGTAGTGGGATCACTATAAATGACTCCATTGAGTTCGCCACCATAGAATTCAACAGTTACTCCTACTTGTTCAACACTATACTTCGATTCTGCCCTTCTAAAAGGAACATCGGCCCTCACAATTCCGTCTCCATCTACCAAAACTACCGGAAATGTTTCAAAAAAGGTAGGCATACGACGTACAAAGAGTTCGCGCCCTTCTTTATCTCTAAATACGGGGTGCCCTAACCACCCAACAGCTATTCCATCCCCGTTATCCATTGAGCCTGCTCTGAATAATCCCCCTTTCGCCGGATTATTACCAATGTAATCGTAAAAAGCTAATTTTTCGGGAATTTTAGACCAAGCTTCCGATAAGCTCATATTTTCGGCTAGTCCGGCCCCGACTCTTCGATATATTTCTTGCTGGAAGTACCCCTGATCCCACTGATAACGAGTGGGGCCAAATAATTCGATTGGGGTAGTTGCTGAACCATACCACATAGTTCCAGCAACAACGAAAGCTGCAAAAAAAACAGCAGCAATACTACTGGAAAGTACAGTTTCAATATTACCCATGCGTAATCCTTTGTATAGACGTTGAGGCGGACGGACACTAAGATGGAATAGACCCGCTAATATGCCCAATGTACCTGCTGCAATATGATGAGAAGCTATTCCCCCCGGAACAAAAGGATCAAAACCTTCCGCACCCCATGCTGGATTTACAGATTGTACTTTTCCAGTTAGGCCATAAGGATCAGATACCCATATTCCAGGACCATATAAGCCTGTTACATGAAATGCACCAAAGCCAAAGCAAGCGACTCCTGAGAGAAATAAATGAATTCCAAAAATCTTGGGCAAATCCAAAGAAGGTTTTCCCGTACGTTCATCACAGAATATTTCTAGGTCCCAATACACCCAATGCCAGATAGCTGCCAAGAAGCACAAGCCAGAAAACAAAATATGTGCCCCTGCCACGCCTTCATAACTCCAAATGCCCGGATTCGTTATAGTTCCTCCCGAGATACTCCAACCCCCCCACGAATTGGTTATTCCTAAACGAGTCATGAAGGGTATAACGAACATGCCTTGTCTCCACATTGGATCAAGAACAGGGTCAGAGGGATCAAAAACCGCTAATTCATATAGAGCCATCGAGCCGGCCCAACCAGAAACTAGAGCTGTATGCATTATATGAACAGAAAGTAATCGACCGGGATCATTCAATACAACAGTATGAACACGATACCAAGGTAAACCCATGTAAATACCCCTTTCTGAAAAAGAAATAGACATTATGTAACTTTATCGCATTGGAAAAGACTATAACCGTGTATTTCACCTGTTCAGTAGATTTTGTATAGTAAAGGGTTAATATTTATTTGTATTCCCTTCTTTTCTTTTTAATGAAATAGAATAGAAAGAATTTGAAATAGAAAGAGAAGAATTCTCTTAATTTCTATTTAGAAGAACAAAGAGAAACAGATCTTATTCTATACCCGATAAGTACAAATATGCAATGGGAGGATTTTTAGGGAGAAAATGTATAAATACTTGTTTATAATTCGAAATCATTTGATCAATCGACTGATCCGATCGATCCCGTTCGTTACAATCTTTCTTTATTTATTCTGTATTCCTCTATAAACCTTCCAGTCCTATATCCTATATATAAAGTCTATACATATATAGATAGATATCTATCTATACTACTATAACTAAGATTCTAAATTAGAATCTATCTATTTATAGAGATCTAGATAATAATATGAAGTTCTATTTGATTTCTATAATATTCTATATATTATAGAAATCAAATAGAAAGAATATTAAAAGATAGAAAAAGAGAATAGATAATAATAATAGTAGAATAGATAAATATTTTAATACTTCTCTTTTTTATTATTCTATTTTTTATATTCTATATAGATATATATCTATATAGAATATAAAAAATAGAATCTAAAAAGATAAAAGAAAGAGAACAAATGATGAAGACAATAAAACCATTGTTACGTTTCCATATTAAAGTAAAGTATAGTACTTCATTTTTTTTATCTTAATGCCCATTGGTGTTCCAAAAGTACCTTTTCGGAGTCCTGGAGAGGAAGATGCAGCTTGGGTTGACGTATAGTGCGACTTGTCAGACATATTGGTCATATGGTATTTCCCCGTTATCTCCCCCGATCGAGTATTCTCTGTTTCGCCCAATCCAATAAATATAGATTGAATATTGTATTGATTGAACCATCAATGATTCGGAGCGTGAAGCACAATAAATCCTATTGGGGATCAATATTATCAATTAAAATAATTGATGGTTTACTTGGACTGATAAAATCAAATATCCAGGCTCCGTTCAGAGAATACCAAATTGGAAATGGTAAGAGTACAAGCAATAGAATGGTAGTGTAAATGTAGTAATATAAATAAGAAATATTAAATAAAGAATAAAAAAAATTAAATAGAAATTTAATTAAATTCTTAATAAATTAGGAGATTCATTAGTAATTAAATAGAATATAATCTAACTTTCTATAATAGAATATATTATGTAGAATATACACGATTACCACTTGTATCATAGACTCTTATTATACTGATTTGACTTACTATATGTATAATATAAAAATACTTCCCAATGGAGTAGTATGATGAATACATCGAATATTTTGGGGAACCGTATGAAATAGTTGAAAAAAAAAAAAGAAGTGGTACTGGAATCATTTGACCTATATGCGCAAATGGAATTCGGACAAATATTCCCCCGGAGTAGAACAAGAACCTAAAAGAATTGAAAGGCCCATTCAGGAACAAGAAAATGACATCGTAATTTTAATTTCGATGAAACAATACATCAATGAGAAGTTAGTTCAATAAGTTCATAAAATTCTTTTTTCTTTTCGACATTATAGAATATAGGGAAGGGGAAGGAGGGCAAAACTCATGTTAAAAAAAAAAAGAAATAGGATTGGAATCGACACATTGATTTTTTTTTCGCAATTCTTTCGAACCGTATGCATCCAAAGGTGCACGTACGGTTCCTCAGGGATACAAATTTGCCCTAATCAACCGACTTCATCGAGAAAGATTACTTTTTTTAGGACAAGAGGTTGATAACGAGATCGCGAATCAACTTGTTGGTCTCATGGTATATCTCAGCATAGAAGATGATACTAAGGATCTTTATTTATTTATAAATTCTCCAGGCGGATGGGTAATACCAGGAATATCCATTTATGATACTATGCAATTTGTGTCACCGGATGTACATACAATATGTATGGGATTAGCCGCTTCAATGGGATCTTTCATTCTGGTCGGAGGAGAAATTACCAAACGTCTAGCATTTCCTCACGCTTGGCGCCAATGAGTTTTTTTAGTTAAGAATACTATGCCTTCGCTGTATCGAATATGAATCAAATAAAGAATAAGTAATAATAGCATGGCACTTCGAGTTCGATATGAACAAACCTTATTGTTTTTTTCTAACATGAAATTTTGTATCGAGATAGTAGTATGAAAGAAGGTTTATTCCCAATTTGATTTTATGTGTCAAGCAAGAGTCGATTTTAGCGTCACAAACCATTATTCTTCCACACCAGAAGTCTCTTTCTTATTTTTATGTTATGAGAGAAAGAGTAAAAAAAATGGAAAAAAAAATTATTTTCTCCTTCTTGGATCATATCAAAAAGAAACTTTGGGATTGCTAAACCACAGACGAGATAAATATCTAAAGCAACAGAACCATCATAGTATTTTTTTAACTACTACGAAAGGAAGGGTGGTAAATGGATCATTTAACGATTTGGATCGTATAGGTTTTATTTATTCTTTTCGATAGAATTTCTTCTATCGAAAAAAGAAATTCCATTGCAGAGCCGTATGCAATGTACAAAAGATGCCCGTACGGTTGTTGAATTCTATTCTTTATTGTTATTTTGATTCCCCCTTACTTGAAATCAATCGTGCAATATATAGATAGAAGAACTCATGATGCTCTATCAATATCATCAGGGTTATGATTCACCAACCTGCTAGTTCTTTTTATGAGGCACAAGCAGGGGAATTTATCCTGGAAGCAGAAGAACTATTGAAGCTTCGCGAAACTCTCACAAAAGTTTATGTACAAAGAACGGGCAATCCTTTATGGGTTATATCCGAAGATATGGAAAGGGATGTTTTTATGTCAGCAACAGAAGCCCAAGCTCATGGCATCGTTGATCTTGTAGCGGTCGAAAATGAAAATACTGGGAATTCCATATAAATATAGGAATTCCTTTTAAAAATTAGAATTTTCCGTGTGAATAGAAATCATTCAGAATCATCAACCATCAGGTTAAGATCGATCTAAACCAACCCGCTCTATTCTATCTAGAATGAGATTCTATAGACACCCCATGCCAACCATTAAACAACTTATTAGAAACGCAAGACAGCCAATAAGAAATGTCACTAAATCTCCCGCTCTTCGAGGATGTCCTCAGCGTCGAGGAACATGTACTAGGGTGTATGTGCGACTCGTTCAGTTCAGATCATGAGTTTGAAGAAATGAAAAAATTTTTTCCAGTATAAATGACCACTACCAATGAATTAGGATAGATAGAGTGGAAGACGGCCTTTTAATTGACTAGTATCTAAAAATGCAGATCTATCATCTACCTAATTATGTTATGAATTTATGGTTTCTATTGGTGCAAATCCAATCACTCCGTTTGAGATGATAAGGAATTCTCCATTGATAACAATTAGTTATCCATTAAGCGGAGGAAAAAGGTTATGCTCCTATTCCTTTTCTTGAAAAAAAAAACGGACTAAAAGGGTCAGCTACCTAGCCAACTTTCAGAATGAAATGCCGTCACTGTATGGATAGCCTTTTTTGTGAAAAGGACTATTACTTTCTAATTAGAATTGAAAAAAGAATGGGTAGAGCCAAAGAGTGTGAATTATACAAGTTCACAATAAAATTCGATGAAATGAAAGAAGAGGCTCCGGTGTATAGAGAGGACCTCACCGTTTCAGAAGTTGCCATAGAAACGAAGGAACCCACTATTCTTTTTTATTTAGTAGCAGTCGGATTTATTATTTCCAGGCGAGATACCTTGAAGAAAGAAAAAATCGTGGTCGGGAAGGTCATAGTCGCATAAGCCATTGGAATTTATATTTTATATATCGGAAGAATCCGTTTTGTTATTAATCGACCGGAGGAAAAGGATGACTGAAAGAAGAGAAATCAATTAGTTATTCAAGAAAGTTTCATTTGATTCAATGACCAGAGTTAAACGAGGATATACAGCTCGGAGACGTCGAAAGAAGATTCGTTTATTTGCATCAACCTTTATAGGGGCTCATTCAAGACTTACTCGAACAACTACTCAACAAAGAATGAGAGCTTTAGTTTCTTCTCATAGAGATCGGAGCAGGAAAAAGAGAGATTTTCGTCGTTTGTGGATCACTCGGATAAATGCGGTAACTCGCGAGGATAGGCTATTCTATAGTTATAGCCTATTTATCCACAATCTGTACAAGAGACAATTGCTTCTGAATCGTAAAATACTTGCGCAAATAGCCCTATCAAATAAAAATTGTTTTGATATTATTTCAAATAAAATAATCAATCAAAAATAAAAAATAATACAAATCAACTAAAAGAAATTGAATCGAAAATTATTGAAACAGGATTTCCCGGAGAATGGACTCCGGGAAGATAGAAGAAAAAGAAATTCAGATTTTAGTAGTAAGAATAAACGAATATCTTTCAAGAAAAAAAATTTCTTCCCCATTTTTCTTTTTTTATAATACAGGAATAAAATCTGGATTAGAGTTTTTTTTCGAGCAAAACATTAATATGAGCTTGAGTTCCGATTGGAGTTTTTAAGAGTCTATTTCTTTATTTTTTTTTGGTTCTAGGACCTGTAGTTCTAGGGATCGACTCCACTCTTTCCAATTGTTTCTCATTATTACGAAAAGGTAACAAAGATAAAATACGAGCTTTTTTTATAGCAATAGTAATTAATCGTTGTTGTTTTAAGGTCAACCTATTCGTCCGTCTAGATAAGATTTTTCCTTGTTCACTAAGAAATCGACTAATTAAACTCATGTTTCTATAATCGATTCGATCCCCCGATCCAATTGGGGGTAAACGCCTACGAAAAGATCGCTTGGATTTACGAAAAGGTTGTTTGGATTTATCCATGGTTTACTTATTCCTTGTTTGTTTATTCCTTCTATCTAAAAGAATCTAGAAAATAGAATCCTATTTTTTTTCTTATTCATTTTATTCATTTCAGTTCAGATTCGACCAAGATAGGATTTGGTTTGTATTATATATGTTAAGATGTAAAGTTCTTATTCTTCCCACTATTTGTAAAAATCACATACGCATTCCGTTCCATCTATTTCTTTATTTCCCCATGAATAGTATACTTTTGACAATAGCGACAAAATTTTCTCAATTCTAGTCTATTGGGTGTATTGTGTCGATTCTTTTGAGTAATATATCTAGAAATGCCTGGCGATTCTTTATTGCCACCTTTTCGAACACAACAGGTACATTCCAAAATCAATAGAATTCTAATATCTTTACCCTTGGCCATGAACCTCCTTTTCATTTTGGATCGACTTCACTTTAGAACTCTCTTCATTTTCTTTTTGATCCGAACCAACCAAAGAAAAAGAAAAAAAGAATCTATATTCTATATCTATACTATATTAATAACTAGATTAATAAAAATCTATAAAAGTTACTAACTAGAAATGGAATTTGTCAATATTTTCTTTTTCTAATTATTAGAATTCGAATGACTTCGAAGTACTCTAATCTAAAATAGAATTACTATTAATTACTCTACTCTAATTAGAAAGAAAAATATTCATATTCAATAATGGAAGAGTATTAAGAATATAGTAATAATTAATTAATACAATTTTTTCTAACTAGGAATGATTTCTATCCTAATCTCAGTATTTTCTTCTTTCTATGTTAGAATTTTGGTTAGAATTTTGCGCTCCTAGACTGAATCCACATTTCCATTTCTTTTCCCCCAAATTCTAGCGTAGATTCACTGTATTTTGACTGAGGTTCAATACACTCTTTCCCTATCTTTTTTTTTTTAGAATAGTAAAGAAAAAGGGATCAAAATTGGAGCCATGTTACGTAGAATTTTATCTAAAATCTTCTTCATTTTTTCACAGATCAATACAAGAATTAAATCAAGATGAAAAAAAGGGGAATGACAAGGCATCTGGAAATAAACGATTAATTTCTATCAATAGACCTGCTAAAGACCCAAACCATAGAGTGGTTAGCACAGGTGCCGTTGAGAGATATGTTTTGATATCTCGCATTTCAAATCCTCCTTCTTCTTTTATTTTAGATATCTTTTTCTTATTTCTTTTCATTCTTTATTTTTATTGTATCTATTTTTATTGTATATTGTAATACATATATAATTAATACATATATAATCCTAGTTTGAGATTCTAAGAAATAGATCATAGATAACCCGATATTTTAGTTCAAGATCATTTGTTTTTGCTTGAAATGAAATTCTAATTAGGAATTACTCACTAAAATGCATATGTATAATTACCCAGCAAATTCAATTTTGCCGCCCCTTAAAAAAAAATGACAAGAACATTCTCTACCTATCTATATAGGTAGAGCAAAAAAGAAGGATGTGGAAAAAAAGACATGGATTTTATACAATGACACTGTACAACACAACAATTTTTCAAAGGGATGTAGCGCAGCTTGGTAGCGCGTTTGTTTTGGGTACAAAATGTCACAGGTTCAAATCCTGTCATCCCTACCTATTCTTTTTCCTATGGACAGTGACAAGGGATTTCTTGAGTAAGATCGGGAAATTTTGGACATAATCTTTCATTTGTACATACTATATGTACAAAAATACCTAGAGTGTAAAAAAAATCCTTATTCTTTACATTTGTATCTACTGTTAAATATCTACTGTATATAGGATATATACAAGCGCTCTTAGTTCAGTTCGGTAGAACGTGGGTCTCCAAAACCCGATGTCGTAGGTTCAAATCCTACAGAGCGTGATTCCGTTTATGTTATGTCAAATTACAATGAATAAAATGAAATAATTTAACAAAACAAAAAAAAAAAACAAAGTAGAATTGTCACTGAAATTTGACCTCCTACAAGGAGGAGGTCAATAAAAAAAAGAGATGTTACTCAATCAAAGATCCAACTGATCACCGCGCCTGTATTGTAAATATGCAGTTACAAATAATCCTGTTAAAGTAATAGGAATTAGACCTAAGACGATTCCAAATAGAAAAACTTCAATCATTTCAATTTGTTTTAGGGAATAAAAAGAGAGGTAAGATCTATCCCTAAATATTAATCTGAATTATCCGTGAATCTCAATGACCAGGAATTGGCAATTGACGTGGGAAAGAACCATAAAATACCTGAAATTCCATATTCTGTGAGAGGCTTTGATTTTTATTTTTGTAAATTGTTTATTGAATTTCATTCATTTCAAATAAGTCGTATCTTGTTCAAACCAATAAATAGAGCTGGGGTTATAGTTGAAGCAGCCAGTAAAAAACCAAAATATCTAGTTAGAATAGGCATGAAAGAGCTAAATTAGATATGTTCTTTTACTACATATATGAATAAAACATTTACCTAAGTCTGACGGTAATAAAAACTAATTGAAAGAATTCATTTAGTTCCAATTTAAAGTTATTGATTCATCAGTTATTATAGACGGACACTAAAAAAAAAGAAAACCTTTACTTAAAAAAAAATGGAAAATTATTGAATATTTTCATTTGAATTTGATTTCGGGTCAACTCGATTCAAAGAAGAGCCACTTCTATTACCCTTTTAGGTTCTATATTCTTTAACCATATTCAAGAATTCCATCTTTTTTTGTATTGTAGTTCCATGAGGAAAGAATTCTTGGGGAGATCTAATGTAACAATAGTTGCATCACGAATATGGATTATTCCAACGATCTCTTTTTTTTTTTATTTTCACAAATATTAAAAATACTAAATCTTAAATAGAAAGAAATCTAAAAAAGAATAAGAAAAAATATGAAATCTAATTCTAATATATTAATTCCAATTAACCAATTCAAAATGAAATAGTAA